GATTCCCCCTTTAAAATCGGACGTGAGGGTTTCCTTTCATCCGGCTCAAGTAGTTATACCAACTAAAAAGGTTCTTTTTGGATAAAAAAAACCTACAAAGAGCTACCCTTTACTCAAGTTTCGAATGAGGACCAACCCTTCATTAATTCATTATTTTTTTTTTCATTGCATTATTACATTACTTAATTTAATTTAAAATTTAATACAAGTGAAATTCTATTATTATTGAGTAGTCTACTTCGCCTCAAGAACCCCTTTACTTTTACTTTTCACAATTTGAATTTTAAATTAAAGAAAGAATAAGGACTTGTAAGGTATTTTCTTGTCTCTATACGGTTCCATTCGATCTTTTAGGTCCCTAGTCTCCCCGATGGTTATACTTATGCGATGATGCACTTTGAAGCATATATGCGATAGATAAACTCCTGTAACCATGCATTATTTGCTTTTTTGAGCAAAATCTTTTTCTAAACAAATGGAATGGCAAATTCCAGGAAGATGAAAGAGTATTTTTTATTTCACGAGGTCAAACTACTAATTCTTATTTATCTCGTATGGATCTGACTATGACCATGGATCAATTCCCCTTTTATTTGGAAATATTGAATACACTCAAGACTCTGAGCTTCATGTTATTCCTCCCGATACACATGTCAGAGCCGGGGGGCATCCCAATAAAATTGAACGGGATGACAGTTTCGCATTCCGAATCTGTAAAATGCAAATTTCGATCAAATCACACATCGCAGTATACTAGGCCTTCTAATTCTTTAAGAGGTTTATCTAAAATATTCGCGATATAACTAGGGATACGTTTCAAATACCAGACATGAGTTACTGGACATGCCAGTTTGATGTATCCCATTTGATATCTTCGTATCCGAGAATCAACAAATTCCACTCCACATTGTTCACAAAACTTTGGACCTTCTTTTTCAGCTCCGATCACTCGATAATTTCCGCAAGCACAAATTCCACTTTTTATAGGTCCAGAGATTCTTTCACAAAACAATCCATCTTTTTCTGGTTTATTGGTTTTATAATGAAAAGTATAAGGTTTTTTCACTTCTCCAATTACCTCTCCATTAGGTAAGATTTTATTAGCCCAAGCCTTTATTTGTTGAGGAGAAACTGGTCCAATTCGAAGTTGTTGATGTTTATACCTGTCGATCATAGAATAAAAATCCTAATTCATGTGGATCAAGCTTCCTTCCTATTAATCTGAAAATTCTTCTCAGATACAAGAAAATGATTCAGTTCCAGAGCCAAAGATCGTAGTTCTCGAACGAGCAACCGAAAAGATTCTGGAGCATCATCTGGTTTAGGCACTATTCCTCCAATGATTGTAGCACCAAGTACTTCTTGACGAGCTCTAATATGATCAGATTTATAAGTAAGCATTTCTTGTAAGATATTCGCAACACCAAATCCTTCTAGAGCCCAAACTTCCATTTCTCCTATTCGTTGTCCCCCTAGCTTGGCTCTTCCTCTAAGGGGTTGTTGTGTAACAAGGGCGTAATATCCACTGGAACGCCCATGGATTTTATCATCAACTTGATGAATTAATTTCAGAATATAGGGCTTTCCTATTAAAACAGGTTGTTCAAAAGGATCGCCCGTTCTTCCATCAAATATTCTGTTTTTTCCCGGATATTCGGGTTCAAATACCCATGGATTTTTTGTTTGCTTACTAGCCTCATATAATTCAGAAAACACTAGTTTTCTCGAAGCCTCTTGCTCATATCTCTCATCAAAAGGTGCTATTCTATAATGTTTTTTTAACAAATCCCCTGCTAAACCGAGTGAACATTCAAATATCTGTCCAACATTCATTCGCGAGGGTACTCCCAATGGGTTGAAGACCATATCAACAGGTGTTCCATCTTGCAAATAGGGCATATCTTGTATAGGTAAAATTTTGGAAATGATACCTTTATTACCGTGTCTCCCAGCTACTTTATCACCTACTTTGATTTCACGTTTCTGTAAAATATATACACGAATCATTTCTGGATTATGACTCGAACCTGCCTTTTTACGAATCCATCTCACATCAATAACTCGACCTCTTCCTCCTATAGGTAATTTTAGAGAAGTTTCTTTTGAAGTGGATACTTGAATCCCAAGTATGGCGCGTAATAATCTATCTTCCGGGGTATACAAGGATTCGTTCGCTGTCTGCGGTGTTAATTTACCTACTAAGACATCACCTGTTTCGATCCAAGAACCCAACATCACAATTCCATTTCTGTCTAAATTGCGTAGTAAATGTGCCTCTAAATGTGGTATTTCCTTAGTAATTTTTTCAGGACCATGGTTTGTCATATGAGTCTGAATTTCATATTTCCGGATGTGAAAAGAAGTATAAATATCCTCATATACCAGGCGTTCACTAATTAGTACTGCGTCTTCAGAATTGTAACCCTCCCATGGCATATAAGCTACTAATACGTTTTTTCCTAAAGCGAGTTCCCCACCAACTGTACCTGCCCCATCCGCTAAAATTTGTCCCTTTTTAATGCATTTACCCCATTGAACCTGAGGTTTTTGATGCATACAAGTATTTTTATTAGAACGTTGATACATAAGTAAAGATACACTTATAGTATTCCCATTGCTTAAGAAAATGATCTTCCGTGTATCAGTATAAATAATCTTTCCTTCGCATTGCGCTATAGCGCAAACTCCTGAATCTAGAGACGTTTGGTATTCCAGTCCTGTTCCAACAATGCACTTCTCGGAACGAGAAAGTGGAACAGCTTGGCGTTGCATATTTGAACTCATTAAAGCGCGATTCGCATCATTATGCTCGATAAAAGGAATGAGGGAGGCTCCAATAGAAAAATATTGGAATGGAAAAATGGTTCTAAGATGAATCTGTTCCCATGCAATACTCAAGAACTCTTGACGATATCGAGCAGGAACAACCTGTTCCTCTTGAATACCCCGATTCAAAGCCAAAGAATTACCTGCTGCTACCATATAATATTCATCTCTACTTGGAGATAAATAAACCATCTGTGCCTCTTTTGATCTCTTAGATATTTCATAAAACGGACTGTCTATAGATCCCCAATGACTAATCTTAGCATGAACAGCTAAAGATCCAATAAGTCCAACATTGATTCCTTCCGACGTATCAATTGGGCAAATACGTCCATAGTGACTAGGATGGATATCTCGTATACGAAAACTGGCAGTTCGCCCTGTCAATCCCCCAGGGCCCAAATAACTCAATTTTCGTCCATGAACAATTTGTGTTAATGGATTAGTTCGATCCAAAACTTGAGATAAAGGGTGTAGTCCGAAAAATGATTCATAAGTGCTTGTTAATGAAGTTGAAATTACCAAATTTTGGGGACTCGGTATCAATTTATGTCTGATTGCTCCACATATAGTTCCTCGAACTGTATTTTCTAAACGAACAAGAGCCAATCCAAATTGATCCTGTAACAGATCTGCTATAGAACGAATACGTTTATTTTTCAAGTGATTCATATCATCAAGTGTATGCATTCCAAATTTCATTCCGATCAAATAATCCACAGCAGCCAATACATCTCTTGGTAATAAAAATGTATTGTTCTGAGATATATTAAGATTGAGTTTCTGGTTCATATTTTGTCGACCAATCCTTCCCAATTCACATCTTTGTTGAAAAAATTTTCTTTGTAATTCCTTACATAAGGACTCAGAAAATACCGGATCCCCACCTACACAAGCAAATTGTTTATAAAACTCCAAAATTGCATTTTCTTTTGATACAATCTTTTTTTTCTCCTTGTCGTTCAGGAAAGACAATAGAATTTCGGGGTAACAAACATTATTTATAATTTCTCTTAGATTCGAACCCATAGCTGATAATAGAACTAGAATAGATATTTTTTGTTTTCTACTCACCCGAGCCCATATCCTTTCTTTTTTATCAATTTCTAATTCTAACCTCCCTCCCCAATCTGATATTATTGTGCTGGTATAAACAGAAATACTGTTATGGTCTAATTCTGAACGGTAGTAAATACCGGGGCTTTGCAATATTTGATTGATCACAATTCTGTATATTCCATTTACTATAGAGGTTCCAAAAGAATTCATTAAAGGAATGTTTCCAATAAAAACTGTTTGTTCTTGCATATCTGTATTGCTTCTCCAAATTAATCCCGCGTGTACATATAATTCAGAAGAATATGTGAGTGATTCATATATAGCATCTCTTTCTTTTAGCAAAGGTTCTACCAATTGATATGTTTCCACAAACAATTGAAATTCAATTTCTTGATCTGTATCTTCAATTTTTGGAAATTTTTGCAATTCTTCCAACAAACCTCGATTAATAAACCTCCAAAATCCCTCAAATTGGATATGATTAAATCCAGGTATTGTGGACATTTTGACATTTACATCCCGAAACATCTTAATGTTTGCCATTTCCAAAAAAATTCCATTAGTGATTCACTCTTGATTGAACTATATAAATCGCTCTATCAATGATGCAATGTATATTCTGTTTACCGAATCCCATAAAATTTTTGCCAACTAAACTATATCGATATATATTTATATATATAAATATCTTATGTATTTTATTTATACGTATGAAGGGGTAAGAAACGAAGTAATAAAGAACATTTTTCATGTAAGTTCCTGTTTGCAACAGGAGCAATTAAAAATGCATTGATAACTCATTTCTAGAAAAATACTAGACTTAGACTAGATTTATTGAGTCTTGTATAAAATATCAAAATGTATCGCATTTTTACCTATTATTATGTTATGATATTACGATTCGATTGGGTACTATATCAAAAAAAGAAATAGATTAAGAATTTCATCCCCTAGTTATTCATTATTCCTAGTTATTCATTATAAAATAAATAAGCTAACGACAGAATAATCGGTAGTAGTACAGTATAGGTTACTTTTTTCGTTTTTAAGACATTTAATTTTTGAATTTAATGTTCCAAAAAGAATTCACGAATTATTTTTGTTTTGGTAGTAGAATTTTGACAATACGATTGAATTGTGTAGGAATAGTATTTATTAAATACCTGTCCATATTATTTTCATATCGCAATTGTAATTTGATCATAATTTATATTTAATAAAGTCAATCACAAGTATAGAGGTATGAGACTAAGAAAAAGGCGGACAGAACCCTACACAGACATCTGTGTAATTCTCATTATTCTGGGTTTGACATTTTGACCTATCCATATATATTGTTATAATTAAAATTAAAAAAGATCAATAATCCATTTTTTTCTTATGCCATTAAGGAAACATAATTTGAGATACAACCAATTCAAGAGAATAAAATTGAGATACAACCAATTGAATAGAATAAAAAAACGGATCTTATTAAAACTAAATAGGGATTCATTTTTCTATTTTTATAAAGGTTCAACGAGATTCAAGATCCAAGCACCAAGTAAAGTAAATAGAAAAAAAAAAATTGTAATAGATAATAGAATAGGGGTTATCAATTTTGAATCTACTTTGGCGACATGGTCAAGCGGTAAGGCAGGGGACTGCAAATCCTTTATCCCCAGTTCAAATCTGGGTGTCGCCTGATCAACAAAAGACTTCGGGTTTACTATTCTTTTCTTTTGAGCTAATTCAGAAAATTCTTGACAGGAACAAGCATAACTAAGAAAAGGGTCTGTCCATACTTAATTTTCTTTTTTTCCAATTTGTAAGTTTGAGAAACATACATTTTTTTCCTGAAAATCAGAGTTCTGGGTGTGGGTGTAGTCCCACCCAATACAAATAAGATAAAGCAAGAATTCACTTATTAATTAATAATAATAATTATCCAAGTATCTGATTATTTGAAATAAAAAAAGAAAAAAAAATATTCTTTTTCCAAAACAACAAAAGAATATGTATGGAAAGGGTGTGTATTTTTGCTTAATACTTCCCGATTCTGATTATATCAGATATCCGAAATGAAATACTAGATATTCTATATTAATGAATCTATATTATATAATATAGATTCATTAATATAGAATATCTAAAGACATAAGAGATTCCTCTCTCTTATGTCTTTTATGTATTGGATTGGAAAATTTATTGTATTAGTCGATCAATACAATAAAAGCTAAAGTTAAGAATCTTTGACTCTGTACCATTAACATTAATTTCACTATGATTATCCATCAATAATAGCTAACTTCTTTTAGGAGATATGGATAATTCACATGGATATAGTAAGTCTTGCTTGGGCTGCTTTAATGATAGTCTTTACATTTTCTCTTTCTCTTGTAGTATGGGGAAGGAGTGGACTTTGAGGGGCACTATATAAGTAATCAATTAAGTAATTAAATTCTTTCAATTTTTTAATTGAAACTTAAACTGATTATTTTGATTTTGTGAAGGCTAAAAAAAATGTTTTTATTTCAATATATATTCAATTTTGGATGGAATCCAAAATCAAAATCATTAGTTTATTTGGACACTTAAATCTATGCATACACATAATTGGAAATTTCTTCCAACACAGAATTACTCCTAAATATTTTAAAAATATTTTTAACGAGCCATCTCTTACTATAATTTAATTATTTAATTAGGGATATTTCAATAAAAAATCCAATTTTTTCTTTATTTGTTTATTACTTTTTGTACTTTATAAAATAAAATATTCTTATTCTAAAAAACATATAGATTACCAGATTAGAAGAGTTGGGCTTCACTTATTTTGTTTCAATTGATTGAAATCAAGACAAATGCATTTTTTTAGTCAATAGCCAATATTATTCAAGAAAACAAAAAAAAAAATTAGGGTGTTATGAATTTCGAAATTTATACTAGTTAAATATACATCTAGAATATTAAATATTAATATAGGATATCTTAATTAATATATAGATATACTAACAATACTATCTCAACTCGGATACTTGGCTTGGGACCCCCCCTCCCAAAGCATTTCATTTAAATTTTTCATTAAAGATAGACAGGAGGGGGGATAGATAATCCCTTTCTTCAATTATTGAAAAGAACTAAAATTGCAGTCAAATTTTTTGACTCACTGTTTTCACGTAGATAATAAGTAAAAAAGCAGTAGGAACTAAAATAAACAATGCAGTAGCAATAAATGCGAGAATATTGACTTCCATAATTTCATTTTTGTCTTTCACAATAACTCGGGATATAATCCCATAGAGATCTAAAATTTAACTCTTGTAAATTCAATTTAATAGGATTAATTCTATCCTAATTCCTAATATTTGAATAATATATTCTAATATATTAATTATATTAATAATGATATTATAATATCAAATTAAACTAATATCATATTAGGAATAACAATATCCGATCTATAAGTTATCGAGAATTGAACAGTAAACCATAGAAAGATTTCTATATATATAGAAATCTTTCTATGGTTTATTTACTCTCAGTAAATATTGGGATACCCTATTCTATTTCATTAATCAAGAACAATTGATTAAGATACTTTATCCCAAGATTAGATCTTGATCTTTGTCTCCTTTTTTATTTCACAGAAAATAGAGACATGAATTTTACATGTTATCAAATTATTGTCTCCTATACGGGATTGACGGGGCTCGAACCCGCAGCTTCCGCCTTGACAGGGCGGTGCTCTGACCGATTGAACTACAATCCCAATAAGCATACATATTGTTATGTTTTATCTTTTACAAGAACATTATATTTATCAATCGTGTTGTATGTTGTAATAAATATACAACGGGTATACTGCTATCATATCCACACATACCCACGTAAATTAAATATATAAATTTGGGCTTATAGTAAGATTAATACAACTTACTAGAAACTAGTGGTTATTTTTTTGCTAAAAACGAATAATCCATTTTTGTCTCATTCAAAAATGGATTATTGCCCTTTCTTGATATTTAATCTTAATACTTATTTATACTCAAATTATGTATCATTAATCTTGATTGTTATAAAGACTAATCAGATAAAAAAAAAACATGGATAGAGTTAAGTTTTTAACTCTTTCCTTTTTTTTTTCAGGAGCAAAAATAAGTTATATTATATTAAGTAATATAATTATGGGGGAGATGCATTTTTGGGCCGAGCTGGATTTGAACCAGCGTAGACATATTGCCAACGAATTTACAGTCCGTCCCCATTAACCACTCGGGCATCGACCCAGGAAGAATGCATTGTAGACTTATTGATGATAATTTTCTTTCGTAGTACTATACCCCTAGGGGAAGTCGAATCCCCGCTGCCTCCTTGAAAGAGAGATGTCCTGAACCACTAGACGATAGGGGCGGATACGCCCGATCATCATCATACTATCATGATAGTATGTACAATTTTTTGGAATTGTCAATAGAATTTAATTCTATAGTATTATGATATAATAGGGTATAAATAGATAGAAACAAAGTTTCCTTTTTTTTTAATAGACTATAGAATTAAATAAAATTTGAATGGAATGCATTTTTATTTATTTATTTAATGGTTCATGAATTAATCATTTTCATGCTATTATTTATTAGTATTATATTAAATTAAGTATATTAAATTAATAAAGTGTACGATTCTTTCAAACAGTGAGCAAGAAACCCCATTTAATTTTTTCTTTTCAATTTGAACTTATCAATTAGTTTATTGTTCAAATAAATTATTCATCTTACACTAAACCAAAAAATTTAAAAAGGATAGAAATTCTCTCTTTTATTTTCCAAAAATTTGATTCATAAACTGAATCAAATCTCTTCATCATATAATGCATAAAAATATCTGAAATTTATGTTGATTCTAGATTTATCTATCAATTGATTGGAATGCTTGGTCAATATCAATAAAAATAACTAATAACTAAAGTAAATAGAGTCCATCTTGAAACAATTCAACATATATTAAGTATTAACAAGAAAAATATTATTAATTGGGAATCCCATTTCTTTTTTGTTCCTGAAACATATGTACATATTATAGCTATGTATTTCTATCTATCTAAATAGAAATACATGCAAAAATGGAAAATAAAATGGATAAATCATGAATTCAAAAAAAAAAGGCCCTTTTAACTCAGTGGTAGAGTAACGCCATGGTAAGGCGTAAGTCATCGGTTCAAATCCGATAAAGGGCTTTTTTTACATTTTACACTAGACTTAAGTCTTAGTCTTCATTTTCGGCAGAATAGAATAAAAAAAGATATTTTTGATATCTTAAAAAAAACATAACCCCATAATTCATAATTAAATATTATTAATATATAAATTATTATTAGAACTTTAACTTATGATTTTTTTTTTTCTAATTAGAAAAAAGTTGAATAATTATTGGTTTAATTATGCCAATTAGTCACTATGATAATAAATAATTTTATTTTGATAACAGAAGGTTATTATGTAGTTATGTACTAAAGTAACATAGTAGTATCATTATTCTATTTTTTTTTTGATAACAATTTTCGATATGCAATGGCAATTATTAATTGGTAATTGGCAAACTAAATCGTACTACTTCTACATTTTCTACATTGTAGACATTATATTATTCCGATTAAACTCAACGCAAAATTTTAAATATTAAATAAATAAGTAAGTGGACCTGATCCATTGAATCACGACTAAATCGGCTATTCTGATATTTAAATTCGATATTTTTTAAATTGTAAAATAGGGTTTTTTATTTCTTTGAATCTCACAAAAATTTGTTGCTATTTTGGAGTGTGTCTTCTTATTTTCTTATTATTTTCTATTCCATTCAAAAATGTATTTTTCAGTATCTTTACTTCAATGGAATAGAAAATATAAAAGGGAAGAGTGCATTTCTAATCTAGTCTAACATTATTTATTATTCTATCCCAAACCCAAAAGAAGAATTCATTTGTATCTTCGAAACCCATTGTATTCTAAAGGGCATTGAATGAGAAATGAACGAACCTAGATAATTAAACTATTGTATTGTTATTGTATTTGTATGCCATGAAAATGATATGAAGTGTTCGAAAATGGTTGAAGTAGTTGAATAGGAGGATCAC